TAAACATATATGTATGTCTGCTAATAAAGCAGAAAGAGTAATTGAAATTGATCAGATTTGTGGACGTTTATACGAAGAAAGACGTATGAGACTCGAACTTATGCCTTATCGAGTGGGTTATCCAATTTTAAAATTGGTTTATTCTGCAGCAACAAATGCTATTCACAATGTCGGTTTAAACGAAGCAAGTTTAATCATTAGCAAAGCGGAAGTCGTGAAGGGGTACTACTGTGAAAAAATTAAAACCTCGAGCTCGAGGGCGTAGTTATCCGATAAAAAGACCCGTTTTTCATATAACTATTGGATTAAAAGATATATCTGTAAAGGAAGTATAAAAAAGGAAGTATAAAGGAGCCAAATACGCCATATTATACTTCAAAGGCAACGTATGGAGAAATAAAAATAAGTAAGTACACGGATATGACGTGTCATGATATATATAGTATTGGGGGATTATGGGACAAAAAATAAATCCACTTGGTTTCAGACTTGGTGCAACCCAAGGTCATCATTCTCTTTGGTTTGCACAACCACAAAATTATTCCGAAGGGCTACAAGAAGATCAAAAAATCCGAGATTGGATCAAGAATTATGTACAAAAAAATATTCAAATATCCTCTGGTGTTGAGGGAATTGCATGCATAAAGATTCAAAAAAGAATCGATTTGATTCAGGTCATAATCTATATGGGATTCCCAAAATTATTACTAGAAGGTAAAGGTGGGCCTCGAAGAATCGAAGAATTGCAGATAGATGTACAAAAAGAAATTAATTGTGTAAACCGAAAACTCAACATTGCTCTTACAAGAATTACAAACCCTTATGGACACCCTAATATTCTCGCCGAATTTATAGCCGGACAATTAAAGAATAGGGTTTCATTTCGAAAAGCAATGAAAAAGGCTATTGAGTTAACTGAACAAGCAGGTACAAAAGGAATTCAAGTACAAATTGCAGGACGTATCGACGGAAAAGAGATTGCGCGTGTCGAATGGATCAGAGAGGGTAGAGTTCCTCTACAAACCATTCGAGCTAAAATTGATTATTGTTCCTATGCAGTTGGAACTATCTATGGGGTATTAGGCATCAAAATTTGGATATTTGTAGACGAGGAAGCCTAAGCCTTTATTTGACTTGTCTTTACGTTCTATCGGAAATAAAAAAGCAAAAAATGACAAACTCTTTCATTCTTTTTCTGTTAAATCAAAAAAAAAATGGGCAATTCTATAAGGTTGAATAAAAATTCAATTCATTTTTATATATTGATATAATTGCTATGCTTAGTGTGTGACTCGTTGGTTTTTGTAGGGTTAGTAGTCAAAAAAACGGACTGGCCCATAGTATGAACTACTAACTATCGAACTAATAACCAACTCACCGCTTCATATTATCTGGATCTAAAGAACTAGTCACGATATGATATATTGATCATATCATTGTAGCAACTGAATTTTTGTTTGCATAAACAAGCAAAAAAAAGAAAAACCAATCTGATTTTAAGTTGTGAAGCAATAACAAAAAGAATGCAGATAAATGGAAGGGTGAGAGAAAGAGAGAAAAAGAATACTAATGCTATATGATTCCAATATGTAAGGTCTCTGAGCGATCTTATAAAGGATAGCGTAATAAAGCATCAATACTAATTTGATTGATCTATAATTCGATGAATTTGTTCATAGAACAAAAAAAGTCAAGAGCCCTGGGTCCACAAAGACTGAGAAAATTGACTCAATAACACATTTCATTTTCATTAGGAGCTCCGCTGTAGAATTCAGACCTAACCATTAATCGCGAAGCGATGGGAACGACGGAACCCGTGGATGCAGAAGATTCTATTGAAAACGAATCCTAATAATTCATTGGGTAGGATGGCGAAACGAACCCGGGACCAATCCACTTTTATTCTGAGAGGCCATGTCATAGGATAACCCTACAACTGAAATAGATATGGAAAGAGTAAATATTCGCCCGCGAAAGTTTTTATTTTATTGGATTTCTAAATTTTGATAGATCCAATATAATATGATAATAAAAAAGACAAAACAAAATAAATACTCGTTATAATAAAACGAAATTCTATTATTATTATCTATTATCTCTAACTAATCTATAAAATAATTATCTATAACTATAAATAAATAGAAATTGAATACATGTTTAGTTTTTTTTATATAAACTATCAAAACAAGATATACAAATTTCTAATAGATTAGATATTAGATAAAATCTCAAAGACTCCCACGATTCAGTATATTATTCATTAAATACATGTATACCATGTTATAATTGTTATTTTTCATTCGCGAGGAGCTGGATGAGAAGAAACTCTCATGTCCGGTTCTGTAGTAGAGATGGAATTGAAATTGAAAAAGAACCATCAACTATAACCCCAAAAGAGCCAGATTCCGTAAACAACATAGAGGAAGAATGAAAGGAATATCTTATCGAGGTAATCGTATTTGCTTTGGTAGATATGCTCTTCAGGCACTTGAACCTGCGTGGATCACGTCTAGACAAATAGAAGCAGGGCGGCGAGCAATGACACGAAACGTACGCCGCGGCGGAAAAATATGGGTACGTATATTTCCAGACAAACCTGTTACAGTAAGACCCGCGGAAACGCGTATGGGTTCCGGTAAAGGATCTCCCGAATATTGGGTAGCTATCGTTAAACCGGGTAGAATACTTTATGAAATGGGTGGAGTAGCAGAAAATGTAGCCAGAAAGGCTATTTCAATAGCGGCATCCAAAATGCCTATACGAACGCAATTCATTATTTCGGGATAAGAATGTATAACCAAAGAAAAGAAATCTTTTGAATGAAAAAAAAAAACAAAATTATAGGTTTCTTTTTTTTTTTTTTGTTTTGGACAAACAATATTTCTTTTTTTACTTAGTCCCTTCGCAGTGAAAGAGCAAATAAAAAAAAATGATATGATTCAACCTCAAACCCACTTAAATGTAGCGGATAACAGCGGGGCCCGACAATTAATGTGTATTCGAATCATAGGAGCTAGTAATCGACGATATGCTCATATTGGTGACGTTATTGTTGCTGTAATCAAGGAAGCAATACCAAATACACCTCTAGAAAAATCCGAAGTGATCAGAGCTGTAATTGTACGTACTTGTAAAGAACTCAAACGTGACAACGGTATGATACTACGATATGATGACAATGCTGCGGTTGTTATTGATCAAGAAGGAAATCCCAAAGGAACTAGAATTTTTGGTGCGATCGCACGGGAATTGAGACAGTTAAATTTCACTAAAATAGTTTCATTAGCACCTGAAGTATTATAAGTCTAATAAAACGGAGACTCTAATGCTATTATAGCATTCGAATAAAATATGAATAGAGTAAACTAGATTAATTAGTAAATTTGTCTCACGCATATATCTTTAACAATTCATAAAATAGAAAGAAAAAAGCATGTTGATTATAGCAAAGTTCGGGGGTAACAATAATTTTAATTTATCATGGGTAAAGACACTATTGCTGATATAATAACTTCCATACGCAATGCTGACATGAATAGAAAAGGAACAGTTCGAATACCATCTACTAACATCACCGAAAACCTTGTTAAAATACTGTTAAGAGAAGGTTTTATTGAAAATGTGAGGAAACATCAGGAAAACAACAAATATTTTTTGGTTTTAACCCTACGGCATAGAAGGAATAGGAAAGGTCCATGTAAAACTGTTTTAAATTTAAAACGGATCAGTCGACCCGGTCTACGAATCTATTCTAGTTATCAACGAATTCCTAGAATTTTAGGTGGGATGGGGATTGTAATTCTTTCTACCTCTCGGGGTATAATGACGGACCGAGAGGCCCGACTAGAAGGAATCGGCGGAGAAATTTTGTGTTATATATGGTAAGCTTTCTTATATCCAGATTAAGATATGGAACTTTACTATTTGTGAAAAAAAAAGATAAAGAACGGGTTTCTATTCTCACTCTCCTCTTACATTAATTAGTTAATACTTCAAGGAGGTTTTACCGCGAATGAAAAAATAAAACTGGATTCATGAAAGTTTAATTCCTGAACCACTTCCGAATGGTATGCTTCGGATTCATTTAGATAATGAAGATCGGATTCTAGGTTATGGTTCAGGAAGGATTCAACGTAGTTTTATACGTATACCAACGGAAGATAGAGTAAAAATTGAAAGAAGTCATTATGATTCAACCAAAGGGCATATAGTTTCTAGACTCCGAAACAAGGATTCAAACGATTAGGTGGTTTTTTTTTTTCAACTTCAATATTCCTTTCGGAGGGATACAATTCGAAAGTTTCAAATTTCCAGAAACTAATTTTCTTCAAATAAGTAAATTTGAAATTCAGTTAAGGAATGACAAATATGAAAATAAGGGCCTCCATTCGTAAAATTTGTGAAAAATGTAGACTGATCCGTAGACAGGGACGAATTATAGTAATTTGTTCCAACCCGAGACATAAACAAAGACAAGGATAATCTTTATAAAATAAAAGAGACTCCCTAAGGGACCCAATATACAAATAAAAAAAAGCGGAAAAGATCCGTTTTGGCATGAAATGGATATATCCATATACCTCTGACTTATATTTATGAGACGATAAAATATGGCAAAACCCGCACCCAGAATCGGTTCACGTAGGAATGGGCGTATTGGTTTACGTAAGAGTGCGCGTAGAATACCAAAGGGGGTTATTCATGTTCAAGCAAGTTTCAACAATACCATTGTGACTGTTACAGATGTACGAGGCCGGGTAATTTCTTGGTCCTCCGCCGGTACTTGTGGATTCAAGGGTACAAGAAGAGGGACACCCTTTGCGGCACAAACCGCAGCAGGAAATGCTATTCGGACGGTAGTGGATCAAGGTATGCAACGAGCCGAAGTCATGATAAAAGGCCCCGGTCTCGGACGAGATGCAGCATTAAGGGCTATTCGTAGAAGTGGTGTAATATTAAGTTTCATACGGGATGTAACCCCTATGCCACATAATGGCTGT